AACCATGAAAAGCAAGATCCCGAATAAGAAAACAGAAACCGAGGAAACCACAAGAGTGAAGACTAGTAGAGTCTCATCTTTTGTCATTCTTTGCTCCTTTTTCACTCAATGATTCATTCGAATTTCCCAACCAAAAATTCTATATGTCTATTCTATGATATTTCTATATATATAGAATATCATATCTAATATGACACCCGATTTGTCAAAGGGATTGGATTGGTGACTTACCCATTCAGTGACTTTGGCACTGGACGTTCCAAAAACGGGTACTATCGGATCGGGTGAATTAGAGAATAGACAGAGGTCCGTTGGCATTTCAGCTTCTCTTCTCCTTTCAGGGCCTATCCGAAAGAGAATCCAGGACCTCTTGGTCCTGAATATCAGAATAGGACGAACGAACCGGCCTCCGCGGATATCTTTGCTTCGGAACAAAACAATTAGCATTAGGCTCGGTCAACTGGAATGTGTATTATCCATATGGGAGATCTTCCAATCGAGAAGATCCATCGATCTGAGACGAAGAGAAAGGGCCAATTTTCTTTACTTATTCAGTTAAACCAAGGATTCGTTATGGAAGCAGATAGCAACAACCATTTCATCAGACATGCGTATTTTTGATTATCCGGTGGATTTACACAGTTTCATTAATGCAAATTGTTTGATGTAGTTAGTACTCAGGTTGTTCGACGCTCAAGAATTCTTATTTAGGCAGTTCATATCATCCCATACATAGTGTTTTGATCTAAGATTGCAATTCTTCCATGTTTCCGCAGTAGCATATTGTTCCATGGAACTAGGGTCCAAAATAGGAATCAACAAGTGTTTCCACGACTCTACGGCCCGGCCAATCCTGTTCCACTGAATCCCCTCCCTTTTTCATGGCCACATATCTTTACGGCTAAGGAATGGGAAATCTTTCTCCTGTTACACAAATCAAATGTTTCATTTCATCCGGGAAAAGCCACCTCTTTCTCCACAAACAATGTCTTTGTCATTTGATCCAGGAGCCTTCCGTTAGATAGGAACAGCTTTGCTAAATACTGAGAACTCTCGGATAGAGTATTAGAATGAAAAGACCATTAATTATATAAGGAAGAACCCAGGGTTCTAGCCCATTCCCGTTCATAAATCAATAATTCGTAGTGCTTTTGCCTTTCTTGCGTACTCCTGGTGAACCAGTTGCTAGCCATATGTTTAGGAGGCTTTTTTCTCCAGGTACTGGTACTAAGCCGCTTTGCCATCTCTTCATCTTCATCTGCAAAGAATTCTCGACGTGAAAACACAGAGACAAAGGCCTGATCTTTGAATAGGAAAAAGAATGGATCCGAAGGGTCCCAAATCAATTGGCTTATTCGAAAAAAGCCTTCTTCTTTGAAAGATATATCTCGTGTCTGGTACTGCATTGTTCCACTCTGCAAGAAGTCCGAATCAGTCTCTTGCACCTCCTCCTTTTTATGATAAATATACCAGAAATAATTCGAATAAATAGCAGTCTCTGACAACTCATCCTCTTTAATCTGCTTGGACCCGCTCCAATACCCATAGGAAAATCCCCAGTCATATTCAGCGTACCCATCCCTGCAATCAAATAGATTGTCCCAAGGGCCCCATATTCTAGGAACCCAAGTTATGCTATTGAAAATTCGTTCCTCTAGCAGTTCCGGTTTGACCATTCCGTTCCCTTTTTCAAACTCCACTTCTTTTCATATAGCAATCCCTAATCAAAGAGAGAACAATATCCATTTCAAAACATTTCTAACGGATTCCTTGGTTCGGCCCCACGAAGTAATGGCACTCGATTATTATCAACCCGAGTGCAATCTTTTTCTGTCGGTAAGGATTGCACCAGAGCACCTTCTACTTCTAATAGGCCATGAACTATAGATAGAGAAGAATCATTCTGAGCGAGTCCATAAGAAGCGACCCACTTTTTCATCGGTTCCGGGGGAAGACCAAAGATCTTGCGCGACCGGTCCGCCAGAAAAACTCAAAAGAGAAAGAAGTCTCGTTAATCTCTTCATGCTCGTTCCAAGTTCGAAGTACCGTTTGGCCAAAGAAAAAGCCGCTTCCTGACACGATTGCCTCTTTATATAGATAGATATAGGATCTATGGGGTTATTACTTAGAAGTCTATTTTGTACAAGATCCCCTCCTATCTGATAGAAAAGGGTCCCATGATCCCGAGCCGGTCTTATCTTGGCTCGCAAACCCCAAGTTTGTCTATGAAGAGCTAATCTAATTGTATTAGTTTCTATAATGGATTTCTTATGTGGAATACTAATGGATAGGGCCTCGTTGCTAAGTGCTACAAGATCGAGTGCACTGGAACTCGTGGTTATGGACCCGAATCCTTTAGTATGGAACATTGTCTTTTCCAAGTAAAAACCCCTAGTATATGAAAGAATGAAAAGGTGCTTTCGTTCTTGTGGAATAAGAAGCCCTCGTACCTTAATGAAAGGAAAATAGGAATTTTTCGTTAGGTATTTGACCAAATAGGATCGTCCAGTTCCTATAGAACCTATCACTAAAATACCCGATAGGGCTAAGCGGAACGAAAAGGGTTTTCCATGAGATGGTAAATGAAAACGATTAGCCCCACACGAGGTTTGGGAATAAGTGATTGTCTGATAATGAGCAAGGAATATACGTCTTTCTGCTAAAGAGCATCTATTAAACTCATAATTCATTAGATCCTTGTTAGCAATGTCAACTAGGTATCATAAGTAAATGGATCCCGGTTGTTCAATCCTTTGATAACCAAGGTCATTCTTTGCTAAAGAGAAATGATCACTATGGGTCAGACTCAATAGAATTGGATCCATTCCAAATAGCGAGAATTAGGATTCTTGATCCCTCTCAATCTCTCTTTCAATTCGAGGATCCAGAGAGGTGTTTTCATAGTCATCTCCGAATATTTGCCATCTCCGAATATTTGCCATCTCCGAATATTTTCGATTTCATTTTTCTATGATATGTCTTTCTATATGAAAATTGGTTATTTACGATGTACGATGATCCCTGTTAAGCATCCATGGCTGAATGGTTAAAGCGCCCAACTCATAATTGGTAAATTTGCGGGTTCAATTCCTGCTGGATGCACGCGAACGGGAACGTTCCATAAGTCTATTGGAACTGGCTCTCTATCTATGGAATCTCATCCATGATCCATACATAACGAATTGGTATGGTATATTCATACCATAACATAAGAACAATAAGAACTCGAATTCTTATCGATACTGGAACTCAGAGCATAGGAGGGAAAGTCGATTTATGGATGGAATCAAATACGCAGTATTTACAGAAAAGAGTCTTCGTTTATTGGGAAAGAATCAATATACTTCTAATGTCGAATCGGGATTCACTAAGACAGAAATAAAGCATTGGGTCGAACTCTTCTTTGGTGTTAAGGTAGTAGCTGTGAATAGCCATCGACTACCCGGAAAGGGTAGAAGAATGGGACCTATTCTGGGACATACAATGCATTACAGACGTATGATCATTACCCTTCAACCGGGTTATTCTATTCCACTTCTAGATAGAGAAACGAACTAAAGGAGAATACTTAATAATACGGCGAAACATTTATACAAAACACCTATCCCGAGCACACGCAAGGGAACCGTAGACAGGCAAGTGAAATCCAATCCACGAAATAAATTGATCCATGGACGGCACCGTTGTGGTAAAGGTCGTAATGCCAGAGGAATCATTACCGCAAGGCATAGAGGGGGAGGTCATAAGCGCCTATACCGTAAAATCGATTTTCGACGGAATCAAAAAGACATATCTGGTAGAATCGTAACCATAGAATACGACCCTAATCGAAATGCATACATTTGTCTCATACACTATGGGGATGGTGAGAAGAGATATATTTTACATCCCAGAGGGGCTATAATTGGAGATACTATTGTTTCTGGTACAAAAGTTCCTATATCAATGGGAAATGCCCTACCTTTGAGTGCGGTTTGAACTATTGATTTACGTAATTGGAAGTAACCAATTAGGTTTACGACGAAACCTAGAAATCGATCACTGATCCAATTTTACTACCTCTACGGGATAGACCTCAACAGAAAACTGTTGAGTAACGGCAGCAAGTGATTGAGTTCAGTAGTTCCTCATAGAAAATTATTGACTCTAGAGATATGGTAATATGGAGAAGACAAAATTGTTTGAAGCACGCACAGAACCGGAAGCGCCCCTTGTTTCAAAGAGAGGAGGACGGGTTATTCACATTTAATTTGATGGTCAGAGGCGAATTGAAAGCTAAGCAGTGGTAATTAAGACCCCCGGGTGAAAATAGGGATGTCTCCTACGTTACCCATAATATTAATATGTGGAAGTATCGACGTAATTTCATAGAGTCATTCGATCTGAATGCTACATGAAGAACATAAGCCAGATGACGGAACGCGGAGACCTAGGATGTAGAAGATCATAACATGAGCGATTCGGCAGATTTGGATTCCTTTTCTATATATCCACTCATGTGGTACTTCATCATACGATTCATATAAGATCCATCTGTCTAGAGATCGTCATATACATCTAGAAAGCCGTATGCTTTGGAAGAAGCTTGTACAGTTTGGGAAGGGGTTTTTTGAGAAAAAAGAAGAATCTACTTCAACCGATATGCCCTTAGGCACGGCCATACATAACATAGAAATCACACGTGGAAGGGGTGGGCAATTAGCTAGAGCAGCAGGTACTGTAGCGAAACTGATTGCAAAAGAGGGTAAATTGGCCACTTTAAGATTACCATCTGGGGAGGTCCGTTTGGTATCCCAAAACTGCTTAGCAACAGTCGGACAAGTGGGTAATGTTGGGGTGAACCAAAAAAGTTTGGGTAGAGCCGGATCTAAGTGTTGGCTAGGTAAACGCCCCGTAGTAAGAGGGGTAGTTATGAACCCTGTGGACCACCCCCATGGGGGCGGTGAAGGGAAAGCCCCCATTGGTAGAAAAAAACCCACAACCCCTTGGGGTTATCCTGCGCTTGGAAGAAGAACTAGGAAAAGGAAAAAATATAGTGATAGTTTTATTCTTCGTCGCCGTAAGTAAATACGTAACTAGGAATATGGAAAATTGCATTTTTGGAATTTGCAATAATTCGATGGGCGAACGACGGGAATTGAACCCGCGCATGGTGGATTCACAATCCACTGCCTTGATCCACTTGGCTACATCCGCCCCTTATCCAGCTAAAGGATTTTCTCTTTTTTCCATTCATCATTATTGTATTTATTCTGACCTCCATACCTCGATCGAGATAGTGGACATAGGATGCCACTCTTTAAAATGAAAAAAGGAGTAATCAGCTGTGACACGAAAAAAAACGAATCCTTTTGTAGCTCGTCATTTATTGGCAAAAATAGAAAAGGTTAATATGAAGGAGGAGAAAGAAATAATAGTAACGTGGTCCCGGGCTTCTAGCATTCTACCCGCAATGGTTGGCCATACAATCGCGATTCATAATGGAAAGGAACATATACCTATTTACATAACAAATCCTATGGTAGGTCGCAAATTGGGGGAATTCGTGCCTACTCGGCATTTCACGAGTTATGAAAGTGCAAGAAAGGATACTAAATCTCGTCGTTAACTGAATTCAGAATAGAAAGATTCAGAATAAACAAAATTTATAGGATTCAAATAAAGGTAGGCGGGTAATAACCTTATTTATGACAAGTTTCAAATTAGTAAAGTATACCCCTAGGATAAAAAAGAAGAAGAACGGGCTAAGGAAACTCGCAAGAAAAGTTCCAACCGATCGTCTACTTAAATTCGAACGGGTTTTCAAAGCACAAAAACGCATACATATGTCTGTTTTCAAAGCACAAAGAGTTCTTGATGAAATTCGCTGGCGTTACTACGAGGAAACCGTTATGATACTGAACCTCATGCCTTATCGAGCGTCTTATCCCATCTTAAAGTTGGTTTATTCGGCAGCAGCAAATGCTACTCATTATAGGGATTTCGACAAAGCTAGTTTATTCATCACTAAAGCTGAAGTCAGTAGGAGTACTATTATGAAAAAATTCAGACCTCGAGCTCGAGGACGTAGTTATTCTATAAAAAAAACCATGTGTCATATAACAATTGTACTAAATATAGTAAAGAAATCTAAATAATCTTTAGATCAATCTAAGATTTCAATTCCCAATAAAAAAGAAATAGAATAGAAAAATATGGGACAAAAAATAAATCCACTCGGTTTCAGACTTGGTACAACCCAAAATCACCATTCCTTTTGGTTCGCACAACCAAAAAATTATTCTGAAGGTCTACAGGAAGATAAAAAAATACGGAATTGTATCAAGAACTATATACAAAAGAATAGGAAAAAAGGCTCGAATAGAAAAATAGAATCAGACTCAAGTTCTGAAGTAATTACACATATAGAAATTCAAAAAGAAATCGATACAATCCACGTTATAATCCATATTGGATTCCCCAATTTATTAAAGAAAAAGGGAGCAATCGAAGAATTAGAGAAAGATCTCCAAAAGGAAGTTAATTCTGTAAACCAGAGACTTAATATTGCTATCGAAAAGGTTAAAGAACCTTATAGACAACCTAATATTCTTGCAGAATATATAGCTTTCCAATTAAAAAATAGAGTTTCATTCCGAAAAGCAATGAAAAAAGCCATTGAATTAACTAAAAAAGAAGACATAAAAGGAGTAAAAATTAAAATTGCGGGTCGTCTAGCAGGGAAAGAAATTGCACGTGCCGAATGCATCAAAAAGGGCAGACTACCCCTCCAAACAATTCGCGCTAAAATTGATTATTGCTGCTATCCAATTCGAACTATCTATGGAGTATTAGGTGTAAAGATTTGGATATTCGTAGAAGAAGAATAACTAACCCTGTCTTCCCATTCTGCCCTGTGATAGAATAAAAAAGACAAGAACCTCATTTTTCCTTTCCCAAAATCCTTAAAAAAAGAAGAAATTAAACCTCTTTCTATAAGATTTAATGAAAATTGATAAATCTTTTAATATAATAATATAATTGCTATGCTTAGTGTGTGACTCGTTAGTTTTTTCTTTAGGGTCAAAAATGGAGATTGAAAAAAAAAAATTGGCTGAACCCTACTAAAAATAGAAAAAAACTTTAGTAATTATAGAAAATTAACTAATAACCAACCTATTGCTTCGTATTGTCGAGATCCTAACTAAGAAACAGTCACTATGTGAATAAATACATCTATAAAAAATGAGTAGATCTATCATATAGTTGTAGCAACTGCATTTTTTCTCTACAAAAGAAATCAGATTTTAGGCTGTGAAGCAAACTAAAGGGATGTGGATAAAAGGAGGGATGATAGATAGAAGGAAGAAGAATAAGAAAGATATAGGATTCCAATGTGTATGGTCTATGAATTACATCATAAAAAAAAGCAATGTGATAAAGCATCAATATAATAAAATAATAAAAAAAGAGAGAATTCAAAATCGTAACTTTTGAAACAACAAATAAAAATTTAAAGAGATAAAAAAGAGCAGCCTGCGTTAATAAAACTGAGAAAATTGACTCGGAAATAAATTTTTTGGAAGCTCCATTGCAGGATTCAAACCTAATCATTAAAGGAGAAGCTGTGGGAACGAAAAAACCTATGACGGCATCGGATTTTTTTTTTTATTGAAAAGAATCCTAACACTTCATTGGGTGGGATGGCGGAACAAACCAAAAAATTGCTTTATTTGATAAGATTCTAAATTAACAAATAAGACAGGAAAGAGTAAATATTCGCCCGCGAAATCCTTATTGGATTAGAATACTTTACCGCGATTCAATAAGAATAAAAATAAGGAGATTCCAAAACAAAATATTATGGAATTAGAGAAATTCGCACGCTTTCTCATTTAATTCGCGAGGAGCTGGATGAGAAGAAACTCTCATGTCCAGTTTTGCAGTAGAGATGGAATTAAGAAAGAACCGTCGACTATAACCCCAAAAGAACTAGATTTCGTAAACAACATAGAGGAAGAATGAAGGGAAAATCCTGCCGAGGCAATCGTATTTGTTTTGGTAGATATGCTCTTCAAGTACTTGAACCCGCTTGGATCACCGCAAGACAGATAGAAGCAGGACGAAGAGCAATGACACGATATGCACGTCGTGGTGGAAAAATATGGGTGCGTATATTTCCCGACAAACCTGTTACAATAAGACCCACAGAAACACGTATGGGCTCGGGAAAGGGATCCCCCGAATATTGGGTAGCCGTTGTTAAACCAGGTCGAATACTTTATGAAATGAGCGGAGTATCCGAAACTGTAGCTAGAGCAGCTATCTCTATAGCTGCCAGTAAAATGCCCATACGAAGTCAATTTCTTCGATTAGAGATATAGAACCCCAAAAAGGAGTATTGAAGAAAAAAAACCAGGTTTCTCTTTCCGGAAAGACAATATTTCTTTCATACTTTTGCATTTGCATTGAAATAACAAATTGAAATCAAAATAATATGATTCAACCTCAGACCCTTTTAAATGTAGCAGATAACAGTGGAGCTAGAAAATTGATGTGTATTCGAGTCATAGGAGCCGCTGGTAATCAGCGATATGCTCGTATTGGTGATGTTATTGTTGCTGTAATCAAAGACGCTGTGCCCCAAATGCCCCTAGAAAGATCCGAAGTCATTCGAGCTGTAATTGTACGTACATGTAAAGAATTCAAATGCGAAGATGGTATAATAATACGCTATGATGACAATGCAGCAGTTATCATTGATCAAAAAGGAAATCCAAAAGGAACTAGAGTTTTTGGGGCGATTGCCGAAGAATTGAGAGAATTGAATTTTACTAAAATAGTTTCATTAGCTCCTGAAGTATTATAAACACTAGTAAACGAGATATAGATAAAAAAAAGTAGATTGTGTCTCACGTATATGCTTTAAAATCTAAAATTAAAAGATAAAGGAAAACATGTTGATTATAGAAAAATTAGGAGGAAACTAGAATTAGAGTCTTATGGGCAAGGACACTATTGCTGATTTACTAACCTCTATAAGAAACGCGGACATGAATAAAAAAGGAACTGTTCGAGTAGTATCCACAAATATTACCGAAAACATTGTTAAAATACTTCTACGAGAGGGTTTTATTGAAAGTGTTCGGAAACATCAGGAAAGTAACAGATATTTCTTGGTTTCAACTTTGCGACATCAACAGAGAAAGACTAGAAAGGGAATATATAGAACTAGAACCTTTTTAAAGCGTATCAGCCGACCTGGCTTACGAATTTATGTCAACTATCAAGGAATTCCTAAGGTTTTGGGTGGAATGGGAATAGCTATTCTTTCTACCTCTCGAGGTATAATGACAGATCGAGAAGCTCGACTAAACAGAATTGGGGGAGAAGTCTTATGTTATATATGGTAATGGCCCCACCTATAGTACCCGAATTCTATCTCGAACTTCCTATTTTGAAAATAAAAATGGAAAATAGGAGAAAAAAAATATGACAGAAAAAAAAAATAGGAGAGAAAAAAAAAACCCGAGAGAAGCAAAAGTCACTTTCGAAGGCTTAGTTACGGAAGCCTTACCCAACGGAATGTTCCGCGTTCGCCTAGAGAATGACACCATCATCCTGGGCTATATTTCAGGAAAGATCCGGTCTAGCTCTATACGAATACTGATGGGGGATAGGGTCAAAATTGAAGTAAGCCGTTATGATTCCAGCAAGGGGCGTATAATTTATAGACTTCCCCATAAGGATTCGAAGCGTACCGAAGACTCGAAGGATACTGAAGATTTGAAGGATACCAAAGATTAGGCTTTTTTAGGGGAATAACTTCCAAGTTTCCAAATTTAAGTGAAGAGACTCATTTTTCCAAAAGAATAGATTCATAGTTTAAGAAAGGAATACCTAATATATGAAAATAAGAGCTTCCGTTCGTAAAATTTGTACAAAATGTCGACTGATTCGCAGGCGTGGACGAATTAGAGTCATTTGTTCCAATCCGAAACATAAACAAAGACAGGGGTAA